CCTTCGTCGACGTTGTTTTATGACTGGAAGACCAAGAGCTAACTATCGCGATTTTGAACTATCCGGACATATACTTCGTGAAATGGTTGAAACATGCCTGTTACCTGGCGCAATGAGATCAAGTTGGTAGGGATTTTATCTATCCTCTCGGTCCCTTTATCCTTTCTGTATAAATTATAAATAGGGTCTTTTTTTTTTTTATACATTTTGGGGTAGGGACCAGTAATTCTCCTAAGCGGGGTAGAGCAGTTTGGTAGCTCGCAAGGCTCATAACCTTGAGGTCACGGGTTCAAATCCTGTCTCCGCAACCTCTAGTATATCTTTTTGAGACTTCCAAAGGAATTATAATTATACATAAAAACTATCGAAGTGACCTCACATCGAATCGCGGATAGCGGGAATCGAACCCGCATCTTCTCCTTGGCAAAGAGAGATTTTACCATTCGACCATATCCGCATTTTTTGGTTAATTTATAGTCGCTACGATAATCTGCCCGGCTCCCACTTTAGTTAAGTACCGGACCCAATATTATCGTTATAGAATAATGCTAAATTTTTTAATTCCGTAAATTTGGTTTCTTAGAATTTTTTGAAGGCAAACTTTGATTTTTTAGTTTTCGACGCCGAGGGTCAAGAGATCAGAGAATTAAGTATAGCCACCAAAAATAACAATCCAAGCCATAATGCTGTTCCAGAAAATAAGACATTTTTTTTACTTGACCAGCCCTCGGGCGAAGCAAATACAACAGGTACACCAATCAATAAGATAAATGAAGTGACAATTAATAAAAAAACAACCAGTTGGAAAGCAAGAGCCATAGGTTTCATCCTCAATGCTACCACCAAGTAAACTATACCATTTGAGTTCCCTAATCGAAGAAAACGAATAAACCACTAATAATTTATTAAATTAAAGTAGCTAACGGAGAGATGGCTGAGCGGTTCATAGCCCCGGTCTTGAAAACCGGTATAGTTTAAAGAACTATCGAGGGTTCGAATCCCTCTCTCTCCTTATTGTTGATCAGTGAATAGACATGACTTGGCTATCCGACGTAGCCAAGCCATAAAAAACGCAATTAAATATTTAATTTTATAGATAAACCAACTTGAATAATTTGATTTCGTATCTGTTCTCAATTGAGCGGGGTCATAGAAAGAACGGGTTCGAAATCCCTATCAATTCCTTTCTCAAACCCAGCTGCCGCCGCCCGAGCCCGGCCCGCGTGCCACAAATGACCAACAAAAAAGAAAAATCCTAGACAAAAATGTGAGGTTGCCAACCAACTTCTTGGAGAGACATAATTGACTGCATTTATTTCAGTAGCCACGCCTCCGACAGAATTTAACGAACCTAAAGGGGCATGAGTCATATATTCTGCGGAACGCCGTTCCTGCCAAGGTTGTATATCTTTTTTTAACCGATTCAGATCTAACCCATTTGGTCCCCTTAGAGGCTCTAGCCACGGAGCACGCAGATCCCAAAAGCGCATAGTTTCTCCTCCAAAAATGACTTCGCCAGTGGGGGAACGCATTAGATATTTACCTAAACCCGTAGGACCTTGAGCGGCTCCCACGTTTGCTCCAAGACGTTGGTCTCTAACTAAAAAGGTAAAGGCTTGAGCTTGAGAAGCTTCCGGTCCTGTGGGTCCGTAAAACTCACTAGGATAAGCGGTATTATTGAACCAGACAAAACAGCAAGCAGTGAAACCAAATAGAGATAAAGCCCCTAAACTATAAGATAAGTAGGCTTCGCCAGACCATACAAGTGCGCGACGCGCCCAAGCAAAGGGTTTAGTTAGGATATGCCAGATTCCACCAAATATACAAATTGACCCTACCCATACATGGCCTCCGATTATATCTTCCAAATCGTCTACACTGACAATCCATCCGTCTCCACCAAAGGGAGATTTCAGTAAAAAACCAAATATGATACTTGGACTCAGGGTCAAGTTCGTAATTTTTCTTACATCTCCCCCTCCAGGGGCCCAAGTATCATATACACCCCCAAAATAAAGGGCTTTGAAGACTAAAAGAAAAGCACCTATACCTAATAATATTAAATGAATACCTAAAATAGTAGTCATTTTATTTCTATCTTTCCATACATAACGAAATAAAGGAAAAGATTCTTCTATGATCTCAGGTCCAAGAAGTGCATGATAAATACCACCAAACCCCAATACGGCAGAGGAAATTAAATGAAGGACTCCAGAGACAAAGTATGGAAAGGTATCTATAATTTCTCCTCCAGGTCCTACCCCCCAACCTAGAGTCGCTAAGTGGGGAAGTAAAATTAATCCTTGTTCATACATAGGTTTCTCTGGTCCGAAATGAGCCACTTCAAATAGATTCATTGCTCCGGCCCAGAAAACTATTAATCCAGCGTGCGCTACATGGGCCCCTAATAGTTTACCCGATAAATTGATCAATCGGGCATTACCAGCCCACCAAGCGAAACCAGTAGTTTCTTGGTCCCGACCAGCTACGGTTAAAGTTGTATTAAAGAGCGTTTCCACGTGGGAGAACCTCCTCAGGGAATATAAGGTTTTCATGAGGCTGATCTTGAGCGGCCATCCAAGCACGAATACCCTCATTTAACAAAATATTTTTTGTGTAGAAAGTTTCAAATTCAGGATCTTCCGATGCCCGAATTTCTTGGGAAACAAAATCATAGGCACGTAAGTTCAAGGCCAGGCCGACTACTCCCAGAGCACTCATCCATAAACCGGTTACTGGTACAAATAACATAAAGAAATGTAACCAACGTTTATTTGAAAAAGCAACTCCAAATATTTGGGACCAAAATCGGTTAGCAGTAACCATTGAATAAGTTTCTTCCGATTGCGTTGGGTTAAAGGCGCGGAATGTATTTGCACCATCACCGTCTTCAAATAAAGTATTTTCTACGGTAGCACCATGAATAGCGCATAGCAGGGCAGCACCCAGTACACCGGAAACTCCCATCATATGAAAGGGGTTCAATGTCCAATTATGAAATCCCTGAAAAAAAAGGATAAATCGGAAAATAGCTGCTACACCAAAACTAGGTGCAAAAAACCAACCAGACTGACCTAGTGGATAAATAAAGAAGACAGAGACAAAAACAGCAATTGGAGCAGAGAATGCGATGGCGTTATAAGGTCGCAATTGAACAGATCTGGCAAGCTCAAATTGTCGTAACATGAAACCAATTAATCCGAAAGCACCGTGAAGAGCCACAAATGTCCACAAACCTCCTAATTTACACCAACGTGTAAAATCGCCTTGTGCTTCAGGACCCCAGAGTAACAATAAAGAATGCGCTAAACTATTCGCAGGAGTAGAAACGGCAGCAGTTAAGAAATTACAACCTTCCAAATAGGAACTAGCCAATCCATGAGTATACCAGGAAGTTACAAAGGTTGTACCCGTGAACCACCCACCTAAAGCAAAATAGGCACAAGGAAATAGTAATAGACCTGACCACCCTACAAAAAGAAAACGGTCTCTGCGTAACCAGTCATCCATAGTATCAAATAAATCCTTGTCATTTTTCGTAGATTGACCAAGGGTTATAGTCATAGTAATACTCCTATTAAACTACTTCGACCATTTCCGAGCACCATATCGGATTTTTGGTTTTATTACATCTGAAAATTTCTGTTCTTGCGGTAATATTTATTCATGTATCTCGAACCGTGGTTTCCAATGGGTTTCGAAGATCCAATTCTTCCTTACTTGGCCCATATTAAGGATTTGGGTCAATTCATGAACGTAACTAAATTCTTATTTTAAATGATTTTATATTTTAAACACCTTTTAATCAATATTACTAAATACTAATTTCATCAATGACAATTATACTGACTGACCACTATCACGTATCTTCAGACCAACTACTAAAAACTAAAGTGATAAGTCTAAATTTCGTTTTTTATTAAATCAGCTAGAGATCAAAATAAAGATAGTCTTTCTTCATGCTCAGTATATATATAGCTAAATAGTTCTTCTTTAAAATATAAAAATATAAAATATGAGAATAGTCGCTTGACGCGTTATTAAATTTATTAAATGAATAGAGTCAACCTGTTTGTTGTTAATTTGTTAATTTTGAAGTCTTATACGTTATAAGGTCTTTTCTTTTTTTCCGTATAAAATCTGTACAATAAATAAAAAGAACATTTTAATTTTTGAATAGTTCGGAATTGGGAGTTTATTTTTTGAATTTCCTAAAAAAAATACTCGAATGGATAGCCCCTTATCGGATTTGAACCAATGACTTACGCCTTACCATGGTGTTACTCTACCGCTGAGTTAAAGGGGCCGATTCACTTGACTTTAAGTAGGAGGAGAGATAGAGACTCAAAGATACTATTTGTTTCTTCTGGATTATTGGTATGTTCCATAAACATGGAATTATTCCGACTTTCTCGTTATGGAGTATTTTGTTTATGTACATGCAATAAACACGTGCTTAATTTTTCCTTGAAATTGTTTTTAAAACTCAAAAAATTAGAAAAGAAGGTGGGAGTTTCGAAATATTGAAAATTAAAAAAATTTAAGTAATTTAATTCAAGTAGTTAAGTAGTAAGCCCCCATCGTCTAGTGGTTTAGGACATCTCTCTTTCACGGAGGTAACGGGGATTCGAATTCCCCTGGGGGTAGGTACTCTAGAAAAAAGATTACCAAGTTTCAGTATAAAATTAAATTTTAATTCTTCCTGGGTCGATGCCCGAGTGGTTAATGGGAACGGACTGTAAATTCGTTGGTAATATGCCTACGCTGGTTCAAATCCAGCTCGGCCCATGAACTCTATTCTACATAGCTACAAAAATAAAACCTTATTTCATATCCCTTTTTCCAGGGATTGTAGTTCAATTGGTTAGAGCACCGCCCTGTCAAGGCGGAAGCTGCGGGTTCGAGCCCCGTCAGTCCCGACGGATCCAATATCTAGTTATTAATTTATAATAAACCAAAATTTTTCTATGGGATTAAATCCCGAGTTAGTACGCCGTAAAAAAGGAAGGAACTATGGAAGTCAATATTCTTGCATTTAGTGCTACTGCCCTATTGATTCTCTTCCCGACTGCCCTTCTCCTGATTCTTTATGTCAAAACAGTAAGTCAAAATAATTAGTTACTCCCAGAACTCTTTCCTTTTGAGTCCGCTTATAGCAAAAATTGTAGGACATCTTTTTAATGTGACTGATAAACAAGCCATCAACTTCGCCATATATTAAATAAAAACCTTAAATGACCTGTATCTATGTATAAATAGATAGTGAGGGTTGATAAATAAATGAAACCCAGACTATCTATTCTATATTTATATTTATGTGTTGTTAATAGTTGAAACGAAAGACATGGGGATAGAGGTTTTATTTACAAATTATTAGAATTATCAAGGTCGTGCATAACGCTGTATGATACAAAGAATCAAAGTCAAATAGTTTTATTTCCCAAAAATTCAAATTAGCAGCACTTCTAGAGTCCACTTCTTCCCCATATTACTAATGAAAGGGAAAAGGTAAAGACTACCATTAACGCAGCCCAAGCCATACTTACTATATCTATATTCATGTGGTAAATTCTCTCCCCTATCTCTATAATTAATAATTAAAAAAATTAAAAAACACTTTATTCAAACTTTTTTATTTTTTTATAATAAAAATAAACTAATAAAGAATGGTGAACTCCCTCATGTAGCATTTAAAAAGACCCATAATCTAATAATCATACAAGGAACTCGTCCTAATCATAAATATAGAAATGAGTAATTTTTAACGATAGACTCGTTTCTTTATTTTTTTTATAAAAAAAAATAATTCATAAAAAACGCAAAGGTATAAATCAAAATATATCTAATCTGAGTCGAACAAAAACAAATTGCACCTGCTATCTGATTAATGACATAAAACTATTAAAAATAAAAAAAAAAAAAAAGAAAAAGAGAATTGATCAGGCGACACCCAGATTTGAACTGGGGAAAAAAAGATTTGCAGTCCTTCGCCTTACCACTCGGCCATATCGCCAAAAAAAAACTGAGTTTCTTGTTGGAAGGCTCTTCCTAAAAAATCTTAGTTTATTCCACTTTTTTTGTATGGATTTTAGCCCGCCTTTCAACTGCGTTTGGCAAAAATAAATCTACATTTTTTTAAGTTTCCGATTAGGAAAGCTTTATAATTAGGTTGCCATTCTTCTATCCACCGGGTTATTCAGAATAAATGCATTAAGGGAAGTCTTAAGAAAATTTTTTAAATTATTGAGTATTTTTTCTTCGTCGAGTTGTTCTCAAATGAACCCGAGCACGGTTACAAAAAATACCATCATAAGAGTCACGACTCAAGAATTCTAACAAAAGTTCTCAGTAAAGACCTAAAAAATGAATAACTAAAATTTAATTGGTTATTGATATCTTCATCACTCACTAGTTTGAATTTGACAATCTCGTCAAGTATTCAAATTAAACTATTTTTTTATTACCGATTTATATTCAAACGAAATATTTCAAATTCCAAAAATACTCCGACTTGGACAGTTTCTTTATGAAAAGATGAAAATGCACATATCTATATATAAATATAGAACTATAATAACCGTCTTAACTTGGATCAAGTTATTCTGGTTCAAATTAACTCTAGAGTAATCTGATTGGCTAAGTCCTGTCAGGATCAACCGTGCATGTCCTTTTTGGATAAAATTTGTTTAAAGAAAATATCACTATAAAAAAAAAAAGCAAAATTAAGTTGATCTAATAAAAAGTCTTTGAAAAGTATAACTATAAAGAGATTTTTTTGCCTGAAGAATTTATTGGGTTCGCACCTTAGAATAAGCAATTTCTTCTCAAGCCTTTATTATTGGGACTCATAACAACATTTATTAATCCTAAAAGTTTTATGTTTTATCTCCGAAGCAAGTGTTTAAAAAAATGCTCGGAGTTTCTAAAAGTAGTTCTCGGCGGGCATATTTCTTGGTTCAAAGGATGAAAAGAAAACGTTTTTTTGGGGTAATACTTTACAGGTTAAAGATTTTGTGCACGTCTTTAAATTCCGATATGAAAATTGATTTTGAAACTACCAAACTCAAGTTATTTTAGGGGGCATTCGAGATCTTTTTTTGTCCCCAGTCCAATTTATTTCCTTTTAACAAACCCCTCTTAGTTGGGTTAGTGAAAAAAACTTATTCCATAGATAACTTATAAAAATTGGGGCTTAGATAGACGTCCGAAAAAAAAATAATAAAAAAGAGGGAGCAAGATAAATGACAAAAAAATATTGGAACATCAATTTGGAAGATATGTTGGAGGCTCGAGTTCATCTTGGGCATAGTACTCAGAACTGGAATCCTAAAATGGCTCCTTATATTTCCGCAAAGCGTAAAGGTATTCATATTACAAATCTTACTAGAACGGCACGTTTTTTATCCGAAGCTTGTGATTTGGTTTTTTATGCGGCGAGTAAGGGAAAAAAATTCTTAATTGTTGGTACAAATAATGCAGCAGATGAAGCAGTCGCGCGCGCTTCTAAAAGGGCCAGGTGTCATTATGTTAATAAAAAATGGCTTGGCGGTATGTTAACAAATTGGTCCACCACAGAAACAAGACTTCAGAAGTTTAGGGACTTAAGAATGGAACAAAAAAAGGGGGGACTCAATAATCTTCCAAAAAAAGAGGCAACTATGTTAAAAAGAAAATTAGCTCGCTTGCAAAAATATCTGGGTGGTATTCAATATATGACAGGGTTACCTGATATTGTAATCATTATTGATCAACACAAAGAATATACGGCTTTACAAGAATGTAGAATTTTAGGAATTCCAACCATTTCTTTAATTGATACAAATTGTGATCCTAATCTATCCGATATTGCAATTCCAGCAAATGATGATGCCATGGCTTCAATTAGATTCATTCTTAACAAATTGGTTTTCGCGATTTGTCAGGGTTATTTTAGTGATTTAAGAAAGCCTTAATAACTCTAATTGCTGAATAACATAAAAAAAAACTCACTGAAAAAAAGTTCTATTTTGTAAGGGGGCATTCATGAATGTTTTATCATGTTCCATCAATAACTTAAAAGAGGTATATGAGCTAGCGAGTGTCGAAGTAGGCCAACATTTCTATTGGCAAATAGGAACTTTACAAGTGCACGGCCAGGTACTTATGGCGTCTTGGGTTGTAATTGTTATTTTATTAGGTTCAGTCACCATAGTTGTTCGAAACCCACAAATTATTCCGACTGGGGGTCAGAATTTTTTTGAATATGTTCTTGAATTGATTCGAGATGTGAGTCAAACCCAAATTGGTGAAGGTTATGGTCCCTGGGTTCCTTTTATTGGTACGCTATTTCTATTTATTTTTGTTTCAAATTGGTCAGGGGTTCTTTTACCGTGGAAAATATTAAAATTGCCTCACGGGGAGTTAGCCGCACCCACAAATGATATTAATACTACTGTTGCTTTGGCTTTACTTACGTCAGCGGCTTATTTCTATGCGGGCCTTTCAAAAAAAGGAATTGGTTATTTCAGTAAATATATTAAACCAACTCCGATCCTTTTACCCCTTAACATTCTAGAAGATTTCACAAAGCCTTTATCACTTAGTTTTCGACTTTTTGGGAACATTTTAGCCGATGAATTAGTAGTTGTTGTTCTTGTTTCTCTAGTACCTTTAGTGGTTCCTATCCCCGTCATGCTCCTTGGATTATTTACAAGCGGTATTCAAGCGCTTATTTTTGCAACTTTAGCCGCGGCTTATATAGGTGAATCCATAGACGATTATCATTGAACTCGTTGGTTCGTTTTTTTTAACTTAAACCCAAGACATATTCCTCAAAATGTAAAGTGTGTTTCTATTATTGATTTCACGAGGGAGCTTTTTATTAATATTTCAATTTATTATTTACGTGAAGAACTGAGAAAATCAAAAATAAAATATCCTTCCGTTACATTACTTACCAATTCTAGTCACTAGAAAAATCCCACTGCATTAGATTGTATCATTAACGACTTTATTATTTACCACGAATTTATTATGAATCCAATTATTTCTGCTGCTTCTGTGATTGCTGCTGGCTTTGCCGTAGGACTTGCTTCTATTGGACCTGGGATTGGTCAAGGTACTGCGGCGGGTCGTGCTGTCGAGGGGATCGCTCGACAGCCTGAGGCGGAGGGAAAAATACGAGGCACTTTATTGCTTAGTTTAGCTTTCATGGAAGCTTTAACAATTTATGGATTGGTTGTCGCATTAGCTCTTTTATTTGCGAATCCTTTTATTTAATATTTTTATTTTTGTAGAAACAGGAGAATTTGTTTTTTTAAATTATATCGAGATCGTATGAGCCGACCAATGATTGCGCCGATCTTTTATGTTCGTCTTTGAAAGGAATTGGTCTGCTAATTCGTTTTCAATTGATTCCCACATTTTCAGAGTAAAATAGGGGCTCCCTACTAAAAAAAATAGTTTGAGGATAATTTATGAAAGACGTAACCTATTATTTAATTTCTTTGGCCTCCCAATCACCTGCTGGGAGTTTTGGCTTGAACACTAATAATTTAGTAACAACTCTTATAAATATAGCTGTCGTACTTTCTTTATTGATCGTTTTTGGAAAGGGGTTTTTAAGGGATTTTTTAGATACTCGAAAAAATAGGATCGTAAACACGATTCAAATTTCAGACGAACTCTATAGTGGCGCTGTTGAAAAACTAGAAAAAGCCCAGGCGCGTTTATGTAAGGTTGAAAAAGAAGCGAAGCAGTTACGAGTTACTGGATATTCTGAAATAGAACAAGAAAAGTTGAATTTGATTAATTCAACTTATAAGACCTTAGAACGATTGGAAAAAAAAAAAAAAGAAACTTGTTCGTTTGAACAACAACGGGCCATTAATGACGTCCGACAATGGGTCTTACAACAAACCTTACAAAGAGTTTTAAAAACTCTGAATGGTTCTTTGAATCCTGAGTTGCATTTACATACAATTCGTGTTAATATTAGTATGTTGGGAACACTCAAATAAATAGTTTATTCCTATTTATTTTTGATTGTATCTATTGGGTTTTACAAATAAAAAAGAATTAAGAAAGAATCATGGTAACTATTCGAGCCGACGAAATTAGTAATATTATCCGTGAGCGTATTCAACACTATACTAAAAAAATAAATATTTTAAATACCGGTACCGTCCTTCAGGTTGGGGATGGCATTGTACGTATTTATGGTCTTGATGAAGTAATGGCAGGGGAATTAATAGAGTTTGAAGAGGGGACAAAGGGGATTGCTCTTAATTTGGAATCAAAGAATGTTGGTGTCGTTTTAATGGGTGACGGGTTGAGGATAAAAGAAGGAGGTTCGGTAAAGGCAACAGGACGGATTGCTCAGGTTCCCGTCGGTGACGCCTATTTGGGTCGTGTTATAAATGCCCTGGCTACCCCAATTGATGGTAGGGGCGAAATTTTATCTTCGGAATTTAGATTAATTGACTCTCCCGCTCCAGGGATTCTTTCGCGTCGTTCCATATATGAGCCTCTTCAAACAGGGCTCATTGCGATTGATTCAATGATACCCATAGGACGTGGCCAGCGAGAATTAATTATTGGAGATCGACAAACTGGTAAGACGGCAGTCGCGACAGATACAATTCTCAATCAACAAAGTAAAAATGTGATATGTGTTTATGTCGCTATTGGACAAAAGGCATCTTCTGTCGCCCAAGTAGTTACTACCTTACAGGAAAAGGGAGCCTTGCAATATACTATTGTCGTAGCTGAAATGGCGGATTCCGCCGCTACACTACAATATCTCGCCCCTTATACAGGAGCAGCCTTGGCTGAGTATTTTATGTATAAGGAAAGACACACTTTAATAATTTATGATGATCTTTCCAAACAGGCCCAAGCTTATCGCCAAATGTCTCTTTTATTACGCAGACCACCTGGTCGCGAAGCGTACCCAGGAGATGTGTTTTATTTGCACTCAAGGCTTTTGGAAAGAGCTGCCAAATTAAGCTCAAAGTTAGGTGAGGGCAGTATGACCGCCTTACCCATAGTAGAAACTCAATCAGGAGATGTGTCCGCTTATATTCCCACTAATGTAATTTCTATTACGGATGGCCAAATTTTCTTATCCGCTGATCTATTTAATGCTGGACTTAGACCGGCTATTAATGTTGGGATCTCTGTTTCACGAGTGGGTTCTGCAGCTCAAATTAAAGCCATGAAGCAAGTAGCTAGTAAATTGAAATTGGAACTTGCACAATTTGCAGAATTAGAAGCCTTTGCACAATTTGCTTCTGATCTTGATCAAGCTAGTCAAAATCTATTGGCAAGAGGTCAACGTTTACGCGAATTACTTAAACAATCACAATCCGCTCCTCTTACGACCGCAGAGCAGATAATGAGTATTTATGCTGGAATAAATGGTTATCTTGATTCATTAGAACTTGGTCAGATCGGCAAATTTCTTCGTGAGTTATCTGATTACTTAAAGGTTAATAAACCTAGGTTTCAAGAAATAATAAATTCCACTAAGACATTTACTGAGGAAGCAGAAGCTATTTTGAAGGACACTATTCCGTCGGAAAAGGATCGATTTCTACTTGAGGAAAAGATATAAAAACATATTACTAAAATTTTATTTTACTATATACTGAAATGTTCACTATAAATGCAATATCAAAAGATTCTTAAAAAAAAAAAGAGAGATAGAAAAATCGCGCCCAATAGGATTTGAACCTATACCAAAGGTTTAGAAGACCTATGTCCTATCCATTAGACAATGGACGCTTTACTTGTTCGGTTTTTGGTGAAAAATAAGTTGAACTGAGGTAAAAATAAGGTGTTTTTCAAAACGAAAGCCCGGTTGAGTGCTTACCGGGCCGAGGAGTCTTAATAAAATCCAGGCAAAAGCACTTAAGTAGGAAACGTAAGCAGTTTTTTTTTGAGATCGATGAGTCTATAGAGTTCTAAAATATTGTACGTATAACTAATGTAGATTTGAATAGGACTTTTCCATTTTACTTTGGAGGGATGGCTGAGTGGATTAAAGCGTCGGATTGCTAATCCGTTGTACGAGTTATTCGTACCGAGGGTTCGAATCCCTCTCTTTCCATTTTTGCAAATTAAATAATTTGCAAAAATGGATATTTAGTCTTCTTCAGGTTCGGGATTGCGTCTTGGATCATTAGAGAGGAACCCAAAGATAAATAGAGAAACAAAAAAGATAACAACGGTGTACACGAAGAGTTTTAGAATAAACATTACAAATATACCTTGGTTTCTTAAAAAAAATATGGACTATATTCGCGATTTTTGGACCATCAATCCAATCCGGGTTTGGTAATACGAAATAAAGTCATCTCTCCAAAAATAATTGAATGTAGTAATTTTAGGTAAAAGTTTTCCTAATTTTTATATCGTTTATAGTGTAAGTAACCCAAATCCTAGTAAGGTTTTTTCAGAAAGCAGCCAGAATAAGGTTTCAATTAAAGTGAAGACTATAAAAGTTTACTTAATTCATATTTCTGTAAAATTTCAACGAAAACTGACAGCAGCCTGCCAAACAAATGCGAAGAGAAAAAAGAGCACAGGTATGACCGGCATAAAATTTACGAGTGGAGTTAAAAAAGAATAGGCTTCGGGCAATTTGCTGAAGAATAAACTATTCGAATACAGGACAGAATCAATACAAATAATACTAATAAAATTAAGCATTTTTTTATTGGAGATGACTGCTTTGATATTTCAGATTAATGAAAATAAATAACTGTGGGGGGACCAAAAAGACTTAAAGTGTTCGTTTTATTTTAAGTCCCACATCTAGAAAATATTGCAAAAATTAAGATTTTAAATACAATGGTAAATGAATAATATTATATCAATTAATAAATTCCTTGCAGTGCTACCTAAAAATTTCTCCACTGAAAAAATACACGAATTATTCAATCTACTTGCATAGAGGGTATTCTATAATTTTGATTTTAAATAGGGATGTCATTTCAGTGATATTTAATTCAAAATCACAAAATAATTATTTTCATTGTACTTTTTGGACTATGGGGCGTGGCCAAGGGGTAAGGCAACGGGTTTTGGTCCCGCTATTCGTAGGTTCGAATCCTTCCGTCCCAGATCTTTTTCTCATTATAAATTTTATTAAGAAAAATAAATAATTGCTATTTATTTATTTTTCTTAATAAAATTTATAAAAAATGTCATAAAACATATGTTTGTAGACAAATAACATCAATCATAGATTTATCGTCAATCTGTTTTTGGATGGGAAAACGGGTGTTCGTGTCACGGTCCAATCGGAAGATTCCGTCAGTTTCAAGGTAATGAGATAGAGATAATCCAATTTAGGACGTTTTTAAAAAAAGCGGATTAGATTTATCCAAGTTTTTGCATCCTAAATGTTTACCATGGAAATTTCTCTTGGTTATGATATTTTGATCTAAAGAAATAAATTTAATAAAAAGTAAGTTTTCCACTTTAAATTTTTTGTTAAAAAATAAAGTCTACACCATATAAATTAAAATTACCATGTAGGATAAGAGTAAACGTAACGTGTATGATGTACGAACCGGGGTTTTTATTTAATCCATTGTTTACTTTAATCCGGAATCCGGGTTCAAATATACCGATTCCACTAAAATTTTAGTCGTAGCTTTAGCTTTTTCTCAAATTATCGATATCAATTGGAACATATTATATATCATAAAATAACAAGCGTTCTTCAGTTCTATTTTTTTCATATGCTTGGGAGTTCCTGATCATTAAATATACTTAATAAATTACTGTGACTGTAGTTTTAGATAGACGCAAGAGCGAAAACTTATGGGGTCGTTTCTGTAATTGGATAACCAGCACTGAAAATCGTCTTTATATTGGATGGTTTGGTGTGTTGATGATCCCTACTTTGTTGACCGCAACTTCTGTATTTCTTATTGCTTTCATTGCTGCGCCTCCTGTAGATATTGATGGTATTCGTGAACCTGTTTCTGGATCTCTACTTTATGGAAATAATATCATTTCAGGTGCTATTATTCCGACTTCTGCAGCTATAGGGTTGCACTTTTATCCAATATGGGAAGCAGCATCCATCGCTGAATGGTTATACAATGGTGGTCCTTATGAACTCATCGTTCTACATTTTTTACTTGGTGTAGCATGTTATATGGGCCGCGAGTGGGAACTTAGTTTCCGCTTGGGTATGCGCCCATGGATTGCTATTGCGTATTCAGCTCCTGTTGCAGCTGCTACCGCCGTTTTCTTGATCTATCCAATTGGTCAAGGGAGTTTTTCTGATGGGATGCCCTTGGGAATCTCTGGTACGTTCAATTTCATGATAGTATTCCAGGCTGAGCACAACATTCTTATGCACCCATTTCATATGTTAGGTGTCGCTGGTGTATTTGGAGGCTCCCTATTCAGTGCTATGCATGGCTCCTTGGTAACTTCTAGTTTAATTAGGGAAACTACCGAAAGTGAATCGGCTAACAAAGGTTACAAATTTGGTCAAGAAGAAGAAACTTATAATATTGTAGCCGCTCATGGTTATTTTGGCCGATTGATTTTCCAATACGCAAGTTTCAACAATTCTCGTTCGTTACATTTCTTTTTAGCTGCTTGGCCTGTTATAGGTATCTGGTTCACTGCTTTAGGTATAAGCACCATGGCATTCAACCTAAATGGATTTAATTTCAACCAGTCTGTAGTGGATAGTAAAGGCCATGTAATTAATACTTGGGCTGATATCATAAATCGTGCCAATCTTGGGATGGAAGTTATGCATGAGCGTAATGCGCACAACTTTCCTTTAGATCTAGCTACTTTTGAAGTTTCAGCTACAAACGCGTAAGATGAGATAAGGATTAGAGGTCTTATTATCAAAAATGAAAAACTGGAACAATCCTTGCTTTTCAGGCAGGATTGCTCCAGTTTTTCATTTTTTTTTGGGGCGGATGTAGCCAAGTGGATGAAGGCAGTGGATTGTGAATCCACTATGCGCGGGTTCAATTCCCGTCG